ACCAGATTTCATTGAGCTCCTTCATGCCTACTCTAACTAGTTATTTCGGTTTTCTACTAGCGGCTTTAACTATAACCGCAGCTTTCTATATCGGGCTGAGCAAAATACGACTTATTTGAAATTCCTATTTGAACTGCGCAAAACTCAGAAAAAGAAATCTTTCTGCGAAATTCTGTGTACTCTAAAATTACTTACCGGGTCAATTGCCAATTCTTGGTCATTGAGATTGATGGTAATTCGGATTAATATTTAGGGAGAGATATTACCTCTTTTTTTCTCCTTTCAAACAACTTGAAATGATTGAAGTTTTTCTATTTGGAATCGTCTTAGGTCTAATTCCTATTACTTTGGCTGGATTATTTGTAACTGCCTATTTACAATATAGGCGCGGCGATCAGTTGGACCTTTGATTAATTAATATCACGTTTTTTGATTGACCTCCTTTTACTATCCGGGAGGTCAAATTAAAATTGCTGTTCAAGTTAGTGACGCTAGTTCAATCTAAGAAGAACGGACTCGCGCTCTGTAGGATTTGAACCTACGACATCGGGTTTTGGAGACCCACGTTCTACCGAACTGAACTAAGAGCGCTTTCTTATCAAAACAGATAAGACTGGAAAGAAAGGGGTTGGATTCTTTTTGTAAGTTCAATACATCATGGATAGACTATACATAGGATCATAAGAATGAAAGATTATATCTGTCCAATTTGACTTGATTTCACCGAATCCCCCGTTACTGCTCTCTCGAGCAGTTATAGGTAGGGATGACAGGATTTGAACCTGTGACATTTTGTACCCAAAACAAACGCGCTACCAAGCTGCGCTACATCCCTCCAATTAGTCTCCAGTGTCATTGTAGAGAATTCCTATCTTGTTTTCCACATCGTTTTTTCGTCTATCGATTCTATATATATAGAATTTATCTGTCCATTTCGTCCTTTTGGTCTCATTTAACATATAATATGCATTAAGATTCATAAAAAATTTTTATCCATTTGAAAAATGGAACCGAATCTGTCGGAAAATTCAATGACTATTTTTGGGGAATACTCGAGACGAAAAGGACGTTTTTATCTTATCTTGATAAGAAAAATATGGAAATAGTTACGGGATCATTGTACATGTCAATTTGAATTCGAAATTCCGCGGACAATTCTAGTACAATTAAAAGTGGTCGTTAACTACCTATGCATCTGATCATATATGTATTATCATTATGTATTACAATAAAATGAAGGGGGTTTTCAATGCGAGATCTAAAAACATATCTTTCCGTGGCACCGGTACTAAGTGCGCTATGGTTCGCGTCTTTAGCAGGTCTATTGATAGAGATTAATCGTTTTTTCCCGGATGCGTTGACATTCCCCTTTTTTTCATTCTAGTTAGTGACGTGGAAAGGAATAAAGAAGATTAGAACTACAATGAAATATCGGTCACTAATCAAGTCTCCCCCTCTATTTTTCTTTTCTCTATTTCTCTTTTCTCTATTTCTCTTTTCTCTATTTTTTCTGATTTTTAGAATAAGGGAGGAAAGAGAAAGAAGAAAAGTGGATTCAACGGCTGTGGGATTCGGATTCAAATTCGAATAATAGAATAATAGAGGAATGGAAGTAGACTATAAAATGTGGGTCTAGCGAAGAGTATTATACAAGATACTTAAACGAAATCGTGTACTGTGATTTGAAATATCGTTTCGAAATCTTTGGATCTTATTTGAATATATTGATTGTAGCAAAATTTTTCATAATGTGAGTTCAAGTTAGCAACTTCTACTTTTTCTTTCTTCTTCATTTCGAATCGAAAGGAAAAGCGTTGAGTAAATAAAAAATCCAAAGGAGGTTCATGGCCAAGGGTAAGGATATCCGAATAACAGTTATTTTAGAATGTACTACTTGTGTTGTTAATAAGGCATCAAAAGGCATTTCCAGATATATGACTCAAAAGAATCGGCACAATACGCCTAATCGATTGGAATTGAGAAAATTCTGTCCATATTGTTACAAACATACGATTCATGGGGAGATAACGAAATAGCTCGAACCGAGCACTTGCACCCTCCCGAGGAGGAGGAAAAATGCTATGCTAATTATCGCTAAGATAATTTGAATAGAAAGAAAATCCTATTGTTTTTATGTATTCTAATTCATTTTCTAGATCCAACCGAAATAGGATTTTCGGTTTAAAGAAATAAATTAAACAAACCATGGATAAATCCAAGCGACCTTTGCTTAAATCCAAGCGACCTTTGCTTAAATCCAAGCGATCTTTTCGTAGGCGTTTGCCCCCGATCCAATCGGGGGATCGAATTGATTATAGAAACATGAGTTTAATTGGTCGATTTATTAGTGAGCAAGGAAAAATATTATCTAGACGAGTAAATAAATTGACCTTGAAACAACAACGATTAATGACTCTTGCTATAAAACAAGCTCGTATTTTATCTTCGTTACCTTTTATTACTAATGAGAAACAAGGTGAAAGAAACAAGTCGACCGCGAGAGTCCGAAAGAAATATAAGTCAGACAGAAAGAAATATAAGTCAGACGGAAAGAAATATAAGTCGACTGTGAGAGACACAAAGAAATAGAAGGCGACCGTGAGAGACAAAAAAAATAGGCTTACTCTTTCGTCACTTGAATGAAAATTCACACCCGAACTCAAACGCAGATTGATGCTTTGTGCAAAAATCCGGACCGGCTTTGCTTCTCGTTTCGTAAGACAAAAACAAATCAAAAATCGGATTCAGAAGTCAAACTCCAAATTGTTGATTGAAAGTGTTGAGTCCTATTTCTTTTTTGATTCATTTTGACTCTACTTTCCCGGAGGTCATTCTCCGGGGAACTCCGTTTAAATTACTCCGGCAGATTCCTTCCAATTTACTTTTTTTATGATTTCATTGGAAATTAGATAAAGACAGTTTTTATTTGCTATAGCTATTTGCGCAAGTATTTTACGATTAAGAAGCAACTGTCTCTTGTATAGATCGTGGACGAATTTACTATAGGTATAATATACCCATCCGTCACGAATTACTGAATTGATTCGAGTGATCCACAAACGACGAAAATTTCTTTTTTGCCCATTCCTATCCCGATGAGACGAAGCCAAAGCTCTTATGTCTTGTTGAGTCTTTAAACGACCTCCCCGAAAGCTTGATATAAATGAACGTGCTTTTCTTCTACGTCTCCTAGCTATATATCCCCGTCTAGTTCTGGTCATTGAATATGCATAAATCAAACTTTGTCGAATAACTAATTGATTTCCGTTCTTGCAGTTATTCTTTTTCCCCCTTCCTAGTCTATTAATAACCCAATGAGTTTTTCCAATGTATAAACTCAAAATTCCAATGGCTTTGGCTACGATAACCTTCCCGACCACGATTTTTTATTTTTTCGAGACCTTTGTTTTACCTCACAATTTGAAATTGGATTCTACTAGGTATTAAAAAGATAATAAGAAATATAAATTCTAAAGCAATAGTGGATTCCATCGTTTCTATGGTTACTTCTTAAACGGTGAGGTCTTCTCTATACACCGGAGCCTTTAACTTCATTTAATTAATGCTATTGGGAACTTGTATAGTTCACATTCTTTAGCTCTACCCATGAATTATCCAGTAACTAGGTCTTCACAACGAGATCTACCTATACAGTAACGGTATTTAATTATGAGGGTTGGCTGGATAGCTGACCCTGTTAGTCCGTTCTTGCAAGAGGGTGGCCTAATCTTTGAAATTGAAACCAAGAGTTCCTCCGCTTAATGGATAAGCATTTGCTACCAATGGAGAATTCTTAAATTGAGGTGATTGAATTTACACCAAGGGAAACCATAAATTTCCTACACAATGAAAGGCCTATGATCCATTTTCGTTTTTTAGATAGTAAATAGAGTTCATTTTTTCGTTCCAGCCTATTCACCGGTACTGACCTTTGATACTGGAAACTTGTTCGCTTTCCTTTGTTCTAGCTCATGATCTGAACGAGTCGCACATACAACCTAGTACACGTTCCTCGACGTTGAGGGCATCTCTTAAGAGCGGGCGATTTTGTAACATTTCTGATTGGCTGTCTTGTCTTTCTAATAAGTTGTTTAATAGTTGGCATGTTGAATCATAGATATAGATATAATTGGATGGTTTAGATCCATCCTAACCGGATTATTTCGAGTCAACTCGGTCGGTAGCAGTAATCTCAAATTAGGGATTTGCGCGAAATACAGGCTAGTATCATTTACGCCCTTCACGCCATTGAAGCCCTTCAAGCCCTACAGAATCAACAATTCCATAAGCTTTGGCTTCTTCTGGTGACAGAAAAACATCTCTTTCCATGTCTTCGAAGACCATCCAGAAAGGTTTGTGCGATCTTTGTACAAAAAAGTTTGTGATCTCTTCACGTAGTTTTAGCACCAAATCTGTGTCCGTGATTACCTCTTCCATGTAGCCTTGAATAAAAGTACTAGTAGGTTGGTGGATCATTACCCTGATGATATAACAAAATCAAAAGTTTTTCTATTGCACATGATGAAGGGAAGATAAAAGAAAGAGAAAAGAATAGCACGAAAAAAGATAGAATTGAACAACCGTACAGGCATCTTTCTATGCATTGCATACGGCTCTAGAATAAAATTGATCCTTACGCCCCTCCAACGAAAGAGAAAAATAGGATTGATTAGACCCCGATCGCAAAATGATCAAATTACCACCCTTCCTTTCGTGGGAGTTAAAAACTACTATGATGGCTCCGTTGCTTTCTATATTTCTTTTTTGTCTATGATTAAGCAATCCCAAAGTTGCTTTTTATTTGATTAAATAACCTAAGGAAAAAAGAATTTTTTTCACTAGTTCAGAACATAAATATTATTAAGAGATCTGCCGTGTGAAAAAAAGTTTGTGACGCTGAACTGCACTGCCGATAGATAAGAACACATCGGAAATACCTTTTATCTCATACTACTCTCTCGATAAAAAATCTAATGCTTTGAAAAAAACTTTTGTATATCGAATTCAAAGTGCCATGCTATTATTACTTTTTTATTCATATTTCATATGGAGATTCATTTTTCATATGGCGAAGGCATAGTCGTCTTTTTTCTTTCAAATAAAACCTCATTGGCGCCAAGCGTTAGGGAATGCTATACGTTTAGTCTGTGAGCCTCCGGCCAGGACAAAAGCTGCCATTGAAGCGGCTACTCCCAGGCAGAGTGTATGTACATCTGGTAGCACAAAATTTATCGCATTATGAACAGCTAGCCCATGCATTACTCCTCCACCCGTAGAGTTTATAAATAAAAATTGCTCTTGGTTACAATCGTCGATATTCAGAAATATCATAAGACCGACAATGTGATTTGCCGTCTCGGGACTAAGGTCTTTGAATAAAAAAAGTGCTCTTTCTCGATAAAGTCGGTCGATTAGGTTAAAATTGTATTCCGTAGGAACCGTACAGGCGCCGTTTGGCGCATACGGTTCAAAAAAATTTGCAAAAAAATCAATGTGTATATTCCAATCCCCTTTCGGATTTCAGAGCATGCTCTTTACTGACTCTTAATTTTTCTTCGATTTTTCAATAAAGATGAGTTTTGATTCCTTTCCTTAGAAAAAAGAATTCATTAAACGGATCGAATTCACTTTTCATTGATGTATTCTTTCATCGCGATCCAATCCAAATCACGATGTCATTTTCTTGTTCCAAACTGGGCCTCTTTTATCTTACTCTTTTTAGGTTTATACTCTACTTCGGGTAAAGATCTGCCCGCCTTCGATTTGCACATATAGGACAAATACTCCCCTTACCACTTCTTTTTTCTCAATCCGTACAGTCCGGCAAATATTTGAGGTCTTTATACATATTACTCGATTGATTAAGAGAACAGTTTAAAATCACTTCTATTTCCAAAGAAGATTTCTTTAGAAAGAGGAATCCCTTTATAAGGAGTAATGGTAGATATATTACCAATTGGTTTTTTTAAACGAAGTCTGGATATTTCAATTTCTTAGTCCAACCGAGCCAGCCATAAATTATTTGAATTGATAATAGTAATTTGAATCCCCTTAAAAAAAAGATCTAATTGCACTTCACGCTCCAAATTTTTGATGATCCAATTCATCTTTTTTGGGCGAAATAGAGGATCTCTTGATCGGGGAGAGAAGGGGGAAAGCCCATATGACCCAATAGATCTGCCAAGTCGCACTATAAGTCAACCCAAGTTGCTTCCTCGTCTTCGTCGTCAGGAATATCATAAGGTATTTTTGGCACACCAACAGGCATTAAATGAAAGAAAAAATAAAAAAAAATATTAGACTTTAGATGTGAAAACGTAAGAAGGGTTTTATTGTTTTTATAATATTGTTCTTTATCAAAAATGCATAAAGAAAGACAGAATGAATAAGATCAATTCTTAGAACTAGGCCCCTGTAATCATGAACAAGGATGGTCACATTCGTTTATAGAAAAGGCATCAAGCGGCCCATTGCGTATTGGTACTTATCGAGTATAGAATAAATCTGCTTCTCTTTTTTCCTACGAACGGAATTGTTCCATTATTGCTAATAGAATCAAACAAATTATGAACCCTTGCTCTGAACTAATCGCCCTCTCCTCGGGGGACGTAACATCGGCAGAGTATAGTCGTGTCCAATGCAATAAAGTTGCGTAGTGTCTTTTTTCTTTGATATAAGGGGTATTTTCATGGGTTTGCCTTGGTATCGTGTTCATACTATCGTATTGAATGATCCCGGCCGGTTGCTTGCTGTTCATATAATGCATACAGCTCTGGTTGCTGGTTGGGCCGGTTCGATGGCTCTGTATGAATTAGCAGTTTTTGATCCTTCTGACCCCGTTCTGGATCCAATGTGGAGACAGGGTATGTTTGTCATACCCTTCATGACGCGTTTAGGAATAATCAATTCATGGGGTGGCTGGGGTATCACAGGAGGGACTATAACATCTCCGGGTATTTGGAGTTACGAAGGTGTCGCCGGAGCGCATATTGTGTTTTCGGGCTTGTGCTTTTTAGCAGCTATCTGGCATTGGGTGTATTGGGATCTAGAAATATTTACTGATGAACGTACAGGAAAACCTTCGTTGGATTTGCCCAAGATCTTTGGAATTCATTTATTTCTCGCGGGGGTGGCTTGCTTTGGTTTTGGTGCATTTCATGTAACAGGCTTGTATGGTCCGGGAATATGGGTGTCCGATCCTTATGGACTAACTGGAAAAGTACAACCGGTAAATCCAGCGTGGGGCGTGGAAGGTTTCGATCCTTTTGTTCCGGGAGGAATAGCCTCTCATCATATTGCGGCTGGGACATTGGGCATATTAGCAGGCCTATTCCATCTTAGCGTCCGACCACCCCAACGTCTATATAAGGGATTGCGCATGGGTAATATCGAAACTGTCCTTTCCAGTAGTATCGCTGCTGTCTTTTTTGCAGCTTTTGTTGTTGCCGGAACTATGTGGTATGGTTCAGCAACTACCCCGATCGAATTGTTTGGACCGACTCGTTATCAATGGGATCAGGGGTACTTCCAACAAGAGATATATCGACGAATTAGTGCGGGGTTAGCCGAAAATCAAAGTTTATCAGAAGCTTGGTCTAAAATTCCTGAAAAATTAGCCTTTTATGATTACATCGGCAATAATCCGGCAAAAGGGGGATTATTCAGGGCGGGTTCAATGGATAACGGGGATGGAATAGCGGTTGGATGGTTAGGACATCCTATCTTTAGAGATAAAGAAGGTCGTGAACTTTTTGTACGTCGTATGCCCACTTTTTTTGAAACATTTCCGGTCGTTTTGGTAGATGGAGCCGGGATTGTTCGAGCGGATGTTCCTTTTCGAAGAGCCGAATCGAAGTATAGTGTCGAACAAGTCGGTGTAACTGTTGAGTTCTACGGTGGCGAACTCAATGGAGTCAGTTATAATGACCCTGCGACTGTGAAAAAATATGCTAGACGCGCTCAATTGGGTGAAATTTTTGAATTAGATCGTGCTACTTTGAAATCCGACGGTGTTTTTCGTAGCAGTCCAAGGGGTTGGTTTACTTTTGGACATGCTTCATTTGCTTTGCTCTTCTTCTTCGGACACATTTGGCATGGTGCTAGAACCCTGTTCAGAGATGTTTTTGCTGGGATTGACCCAGATTTGGATGCTCAAGTAGAATTTGGAGCCTTCCAAAAACTTGGAGATCCAACTACAAGAAGACAAGTAGTCTGATCCAACCTTCTTTTGATGTCTTTCAAATCTATTTACAAATCTATTTATTTGTTAGTGATTTTGATATTGCTAGAGGGTAGCAGAGAAATCTTGCTTTGACTCCCCGTTTTTTTGTCTCTTGCTCTTTCGGTAGCCGGGAGATGGTCCCCAATAAAAGAAAGAAAAAACAAATAGGTATGGAAGCTATAATTGTAAATCACGATCGAATCTATGGAAGCATTGGTTTATACATTCCTCTTAGTCTCAACCCTAGGGATTATTTTTTTCGCTATCTTTTTTAGAGAACCGCCTAAAGTTCCAACTAAAAAATGAAAGTCTTTTCATTATCTCGATTTCAATTGAAGTAATGAGCCTCCCAATATTGAGAGGCTCATTACTTCAACTAGTCCCCATGTTCCTCGAACGGATCTCTTAGTTGTTGAGAAGGTTGCCCAAAAGCGGTATATAAGGCGTACCCAGTAAAACTTACAAGTAAACCAGATAGAAAGACGGCGACTAGGGTTGCTGTTTCCATTATTAGAAAAGTTCAAGAACACAACGGATCTATGATAAGATCATTTATTTACAACGGAAGAGTATACAAAGTCAACAGATCTCAATGACTACAATAGGATTTATGGTTACACAAACTGTTGAGAACGATTCTCGATCTGGTCCAAAACGAACGAATGTGGGCAGTTTATTAAAACCATTGAATTCGGAATATGGTAAAGTCGCTCCGGGGTGGGGAACGACCCCTTTGATGGGTGTCGCAATGGCCTTATTTGCGGTATTTCTATCTATTATTTTGGAGATTTATAATTCTTCCGTTTTATTGGATGGAATTTCAATGAATTAGCTCGAGAAGAACTCCAACCTAGCTTTTCAATACCAAATGAATCCCTTAGAGCTCGGATTTTTAGCCTGTTCTCTTTTGGTAGTTCGATCGTGGAATTTTGTTCTGTCTTTCTGGAATATGAGTGTGTGACTTGTTATAATTGATCCTATTGATCGGACAGAGAAGGGGTCTGTCATCTTCAGAGAGACGGTTCGGCTTCGTCGGATATTTATTCGAGTATCTGAAACACGGAATATAGGAAATAGATTCCGAACTGTTTTAACTATGATTCATACTTAATATTCAGACCTCGCGGCCGGACCCCAAAAAGTTTTTTCAAAAAATTCAAATTTAGAAATCGAAATTTCTTCTTTTAAACACCCATTTATGCTTATTTTGACTCAAAGCCAAAGGTTTCTTTGGATTTTCGTCATTTTATCTATTCGTGAAATAAGTGATGATCCAATTATTCTTACTCAGGGAATCTTTAGGCTTAGCTTCGTCTTTTTATTGAATCATCGTGGTTCTAGTATGCATCTGAGGTTGTAATCGATTCATAGGGTCTTAACAAGAGAATTCCTATTAATAATTAATAATAAAGAATAAAGAAAACAAATCAGAAAAAAAGACCACATTCTAACAAAAAATAGGGAAGAGAGCATTCAAGAGGCCCGTAAAGATGAAGATAAAGACAACGGAGCCGACTTGATAATTTGGTATTATCACCACAAAGACGAGCTTTTGGATTTTTCTTCCTTCGGATCTTCAGAGAAGATTGAATCGGAAATAAAAAAGTTTCAAACTTTCTACCATTTCCCCTCCAACCGGTTTTTGGGTGGTTTTGCTTGAGCTGTACGAGATAAAAGTCTCCTATACGGTTCTTTGAGGGGGAATCGCACCTATCTCAATAAAGTCTATGATTGGTTTGAAGAACGTCTCGAGATTCAGGCGATTGCGGATGATATAAC